AGGAAGATGCCTGAATAAAGGAATACCCTGATAGGGTATAAAAAGTAATTAAATAGATTTACTCTTCTTGATTTTATAAAAATTAGAATAAACTAATACCTAAGAAATCAAAATTCTTTATGCTATACAACATTTTATAAAAAGATAAGCTAAATTAAAGCTATTGGGCCCATAACTCAATTATGATAATAATCTCTTTTTAATTAAATTAAATATATCAAAAATAATTTTTATTAGAATAATTTTTATATGCTCCTTCATTTCTCTTAGAATAAATAACTGATTTTCAATGTGAATTATTATAGAAATTTCACTTTTTATATTTATACCTCTAATATCAAAAAATAAAATTAGTGACCAATCAATAAAATATTTTATTATCCAAAGAATTTCATCTTATCTATTAATTTTTTCTATCATCATAAATAGAATAAATGAAATATATTTAAATACCCCATTAACATTATTAAGTCTGATACTAAAAATTGGAATACCCCCATTCCATATTTGAAAACCAGAGATTATAAGTAAATTACCCTGAATAGAATGTCTATTATTAACAACATTAATTAAAATTCCCCCAATAATTTTAATCAATAAATTAATTAGATTTAAAATATTAATAATCCCCCTATTAATTACTCTTATCATCGGAAGATTAAGAGGATTAAATCAATTAAATTTAAAAAAAATAATAGCATACTCATCAATTTTCAATTTACCTTGAATATCCTCAGCTTTCCTAATTAGAAAGAAAATTATATTATCCTTCTTAATTCTTTATATTTTAATAAATTTTAAATTAATAAAACTATTTAAAGTAAATAATTTAAATTATTTAAATCAATTGAATTTTTTACCCCTAAAAACCAAAATAACTATAAATCTTAATCTATTATCCCTAAGAGGCCTCCCCCCTCTTTTAGGGTTTTTCCCAAAATGAATTATTTTAAATGAATTAGTTAAAACCCTTATCATTCTCCCCAGAATTATAATTTTAACTTCAATAGTCTCAATGTTTATATATATTCAAATCAGTTCTTTTTGTATAAACAATTTTTCTTTTAAAAAAAAAAATTTTAAAAACAATACAACAAAATCTTTTTCTCTTCTAAACTTAATAGCATTTCCAATAATAATAATTTTTTGAATATAAACCCCTTAGAAGTAAATTCACCTTTAAATTTGCAATTTAAAATCATCATTGAATATAAGGTAGTAGCAATAAACCGAAGGATTTAAGTTATTTAAACTATTAACCTTCAAAGTTGAAAATATTCCTTAGGTTTAAGCCTTAAATTAGTTTTAATAGGAGGAAGTTAACCCTTGAATAAATTTACAATTTATTACTTAAATCAGACACCCTATTTTAGATTTTAGTTAATGAAAAAATGACTAATATCTACTAATCATAAGGACATTGGAACCCTTTATTTCATTCTAGGTATTTGATCAGGATTTATTGGAACTACAAGAAGTATAATTATCCGATCAGAATTAACCCAACCAGGATCCCTAATTAAAAATGACCAAATCTATAATGTTTTAATTACATCTCATGCTTTCATTATGATTTTCTTTATAGTTATACCAATTCTAATTGGAGGTTTCGGTAATTGATTAGTCCCCCTAATAATTGGTGCACCAGACATAGCCTTCCCACGAATAAACAATATAAGATTTTGACTTTTACCCCCATCTCTAATCTTATTAATATCAAGATCCCTCACCGGGTCTGGATCTGGGACCGGTTGAACTGTCTACCCCCCCCTGTCCAGAGTATCATCCCATTCAGGTGCATCTGTGGATTTAACCATTTTTTCCCTTCACATCGCAGGGGTTAGATCAATTATAGGTGCAATTAACTTCATCTCAACAATTATTAATATACGATCAAAAAATATTTCAATAGAAAAGCTGCCCCTATTTTGTTGATCCGTATTAATTACAGCTATTCTACTTCTTTTATCTCTTCCCGTTCTAGCAGGAGCAATTACTATACTATTAACTGACCGAAACCTAAATACATCTTTTTTTGACCCTACTGGTGGAGGAGACCCTATCCTCTACCAACATTTATTTTGATTTTTTGGTCACCCAGAAGTTTATATCCTTATTCTTCCTGGATTTGGATTAATTTCTCATATTATTATACAGGAAAGAGGAAAAAAAGAAACTTTTGGATCTATTGGAATAATCTATGCAATGATTGCAATCGGAATTTTAGGATTTATTGTTTGAGCCCACCATATGTTTACTGTAGGTATAGATATTGATACCCGAGCCTATTTTACATCTGCTACTATAATTATTGCAGTCCCCACTGGAATTAAAATTTTTAGCTGAATTGCAACCATTTATGGTTCCAAAATAAATTTTTCCCCACAAATAATTTGATCATTAGGATTCATTTTACTTTTTACTATTGGTGGGTTAACAGGTGTTATACTAGCAAATTCATCAATTGATATTATCTTACATGATACTTACTATGTAGTTGCTCATTTTCACTATGTTCTTTCCATAGGAGCTGTATTTACTATCATCGCTAGATTTATTCACTGATTTCCATTATTTACAGGTAGAACTATAAATAATAAATGACTAAAAATTCAATTTTACTCAATATTTTTAGGAGTAAATTTAACATTTTTCCCCCAACATTTTTTAGGATTAACAGGAATACCACGACGGTATTCTGATTATCCAGATATATACACCTTATGAAACCTTTTTTCCTCTATAGGTTCATTTATTTCCTTTATTAGTATCTTAATATTAATGTTTATTATATGAGAAAGACTAAGATTCAAACGAAAAATAGTGTTTAAAACCAATCAGCCCCAATCAATTGAATGAAAAATAAATTTACCACCTAGAGAACATTCTTTCAACGAAATTCCCATATTAGTTAAGTTCTAATATGGCAGAATAGTGTAATGAATTTAAAATTCATTCATGAAATCATAAATTTCTTTTAGAAATTTTATGAACTCAATTCTACCTGCCTGACGCCTATAGCCCCACTATAGAACAATTAACCTTTTTTCATGATCATACTATATCTATTATTATTTCAATTACAACAATAATTATATTTTTATTAAATTCACTAATTTTTAACAAATTAATTGAATTAAACATAAATGAAAACCAAATTATTGAAACTTGATGAACTATTATACCAACAATTATTCTTTTCTTTATTGCAATTCCTTCACTCAAAATTTTATATTCTATAGAAGAATTAATTAATCCAACAATTTCAATTAAATCTATAGGTCATCAATGATATTGATCTTATGAATATTCTGATAAACTAAAGAAAGAATTTGATTCATATATAAAATATTCCAAAATTAATGACCTTCGATTAATTGAAGTTGATAACCGAATAAAAGCCCCCTTCCTTACCCAACTACGATTAATCTTTTCATCATCAGATGTTTTACATTCCTGAACAATCCCCAGTTTAGGAGTAAAAATAGATGCAGTTCCAGGACGACTCAATCAATCAAGAATATTAATCAAAAAACCTGGGTTATTTACTGGTCAATGCTCCGAAATCTGTGGAACAAATCATAGATTTATACCTATTATACTTGAATCTATTAAACTAGACAAATTCGTGAAGTGAATAAAATAAATCAGTCATTAAGTGACTGAAATTAAGTAATGGTCTCTTAAACCAATTTATAGTAAATTAAAGAATACTCTTAATGGAGAATTTAGTTTAACTTAAAACCTTAATTTGTCAAATTAAAATTACTCCACTAGTATTTCTTTATACCACAAATATCTCCATATAGATGAATATCAATCTTATTTATAACTAATATTATAATTAAATTAATTAAAATAAACTTATTTTTCGAAAAAAAATTATAAGAAATCTATTTTCATCTTTTGACCCTAGTACATCTATTTCATTTTCAACAAACTGAATCTCTATAGTATTAATTTTATTATTTATACCAAATAAATTCTGAATATCAGAATCACGAAATTCTATGACTAAATTAATTGTAAAAAATTTAATTATAAAAGAAATAAATTTTATTTATTTCAATAAACAATTTACATTAAATTTACAAACAATTTTTATATTTATTTTAACCATCAACTTAATAGGAATTTCACCATACACATTTACTTCCACTAGACACCTTTCAGTATCTATAGCAATTGGACTACCCATTTGAATTTCTTTAATAACATATAGATGATTAAACTTTACTAACCTTATATTTAGTCATCTATTACCTGTAAGAACCCCCCCCATCATATCCCCATTTATAATTATAGTCGAATCAATTAGAAATTTAATTCGACCAATTTCTTTAAGTGTACGACTTTCTGCTAATATAATTGCAGGTCATTTATTAATAACCCTTCTAGGTAATATTAATGAAATTGAAACTATTTATTTAATTAGACTAATACAACTTTTTTTAATACTATTTGAAATTTCAGTTGCTCTGATTCAAGCTTATGTATTTTCTATTTTAATAACTATATATTCTTCAGAAGTTCCATATGAAAAAAAACCATCCATTTCATTTAGTAACCAAAAGACCTTGACCTATTCTAGTTTCATTTTCAATACTTACTATTTTAATTGGATTTATTAATCTAATAAATGGAAACCCAACATTATTTTATTTATCTACATTTACTATGATTATTAACCTAACTCAATGATGACGAGATGTAAAACGAGAATCTTCAATTAAAGGTGACCACACAAAAACTGTAAAAGATATAATTAAAATAGGTATAATTATATTTATCTTATCAGAAGTTATATTTTTTTTGTCATTTTTCTGAAGATTCTTACATTCCAGCCTCGCTCCTAGAATTGAAATTGGACTAAAATGACCCCCTAAAGGAATTACTCCATTTAACCCAATAGAAATTCCTCTTCTTAATACTATTATCTTAGTAAGTTCAGGAGCTTCAATTACATGAGCCCATAATTCACTCCTAAGAAAAAAATTAAATCAAACAATTAAAAGAATAATTATTACTATTACTCTTGGAGGGTACTTTTCTATTCTTCAATGATGAGAATATAAAAATGCCCCATTTACAATTTCAGATTCAATTTTTGGTTCATCTTTTTTTTTAACAACTGGATTTCATGGAATCCACGTAATTTTAGGAACAATTTTTATCTTTACAGCCTTAGAAAGAATTATAATAATAAAATCTAATTATATTAATCATCTTAGACTAGAACTGTCAGCCTGATACTGACATTTTGTAGACGTAATCTGATTATTTCTTTATATTATTCTATATTGATGAAATAAATTTTTCTTTAGTATAATAAGTATATTTAACTTCCAATTAAAAGGTTTAATATTTAAAGAGAAAATAAAAATATTTACAAGTCTATTAATAGCCCTATGTTTATTAATTTTATTAATAACCACATCCTTTTTAATTTCTAAAAAATCAATTATAGATATTAATAAATCTTCCCCATTTGAATGTGGGTTTTCAAACTTTTCCTCCTCACGAATTTCATTTTCTATTCACTTCTTTATAATCGCTATCATTTTTATTATATTTGATATTGAAGTAGCTATTATACTCCCAATCTTTATCTCTGTAAAATTAATAACAGTAAAAAAATGATTTACATTAAGTATATTAATTTGTTTATTAATTATATATGGTCTTTATCATGAATGAATAAATGGAATCATTGAATGATCTAAATAAAAAAAGGAGAATAGTTAATTATAACATTTAAATTGCAATTAGAAGGTACAAACTTGTTTCTCTTAAAATAGTAAAGAAGTAAAAATACAGTTAATTTCGACTTAATTTAAGAGATATATATCTTCATACTTTAACTAAAGCTAAAAAGAAGCATTTTACTGTTAATAAAATAAATGATTAAAAATCTAGTTAAAAGAGATATCAATTAAGAAGCTGCTAACTATCTTAAAGACATTAATATGTTAATCTCTTGTTTATGTAGTTTAATAAAAACAAATTATTTTCAATAATTAAAAAAAATATTTTTCTTAAACTTATTTAAGGTATTAAAATACATCTAAACATTTTCAATGTTTAGCTTTAGATTTAAGCTACTTAAATATAAAATTATTATCAAAATTATAACTAGAATAAAAAATATAAGATAAACTTTAAATGAATTTAGTAAAAATTTATTTAAATAAATATTTACAAAATGTAGTTTATTAATTAAATTTAAAGAAATTAAATATTCTGTTCAACCTAAATCTGTAACTAAAAAAATTAAATGTCTTAAATTAAAAAACTTTCTTACAATAAATTTAGAAGAAAAAAAAGGTAAAAATCATATATGTCCTATAAAAAACTCTATAAAATTATAAATATTTATATTAAGTAAAGAAAAGGTATCTATAAAAATAAAAAAATAAATAAAAAAAAATAAAATTAAATACTTAAAAATTCCATCAAAAACATTAATATATCTCAGATCTAACAACCAAAAGAGTATAGATCCAAAAAAAATAGATAAAATTAAAAGAATTAAGCAAGAAGTATTTATATAAAAATCACTAGTAAAATTAAATAAATTTATTTTAACCCTATTCATATATAAATAAAAAAATAACCGTAAAGAATAAATTAGAGTTAAATAAATTGATAAAAAAAATAAAATAAAATAAAATAAATTTACTTCAGTCAAAATTACTATTTCAACAATAAAATCCTTTGAAAAAAACCCTGAATAAAATGGTAAACCACATAATCTAAATAAAGAAATCAAAAAACTTGATCTAATTAAAGGACTTTGAAATCCTAAATTTCCCATATAACGAATATCCTGTACACCTATAAATCCTCTAATAAAAATTCCAGAACATAAAAATAATAAAGACTTGAAAACAGCATGAATTAATAAGTGTAAAAATCTTAAATAATGGGAACCTATTAAAATTGAAAAAATTATAAATCTAAGTTGACCCATAGTAGAAAAAGCAATAATCTTCTTTAAATCATTCTCATATAAAGCCCCTATACCAGAAAGTAAAATAGTCACCAAACTTAAATTCAATAAAATTAATGTAAATTCAATAGAAATAAATTTATTAAAACGAATTAATAAATATACTCCAGCAGTAACAAGAGTTGATGAGTGAACTAAAGAAGAGACTGGAGTAGGTGCTGCTATAGCAGCAGGTAACCATCTAGAAAATGGAAATTGAGCTCTCCTAGTTAAACATGATAAAATTAAAAATATATATATATAATAATTTAATCTACTAAAAGAAAGAAAATATAAATAATGTCAACAGCCATAATTAAAACTTCAACAAATACAAAGAATTAAAAATATATCACCTAAACGATTAATAAATAAAGTTAAATAACCTGAACTTAAACTATTTAAATTTTGATAATAAATAACTAAACAATAAGAAACTAATCCTAAACCATCTCAACCTAATATTAAACAAATAATATCAGGTATAATAATTAAAAAAAATATTCTTAAAACAAATATAAAAACTAAAAAATAAAATCGAATAATAAAATTGTCCCCCTGTATGTGTCCTAAACTATACAAAAATACACAACCAGAAATCAAAAAGACAACTGATAAAAAAATTAAACTTAATCAATCAAATAAAAAAATAACTCTATAAATACAAGAATTTAAACTAAAAAAATTATAAGTCAAAATTAAAGATAAATTAAATATATGAAAATATACACCCAGAAAAAAACATAATAAAAATAAGAAAAAAAAAAAAAAATTTACATTTAAAACAAATAACATTATTAAATTCTTATGAATCTTCAATATCACAAATTGAAATTTTTATTAAACTAATTTAATTAAATAAAATAATTTAAACTAAAAATAAATATATAAACAGGAAAAATATGTATAGAAATTACATAAAATTCACGAACTAAACCAGAGTCTATGTTCATAAATAAATAAGAATAGCCACCATGACATATAAATCTAAATAAACAAATTATAGCACAAGCAGAAAAAAATAATAAAAAAAAAATATAAACTAAAGTTATTCAATGTCATGTCAATAATCTAAAACAAATAAAAACTTCCGAAATTAAATTAAGTCTCGGAGGACAAGATATATTTCTTACAATTAAAAAAAAAAAAAATATTATTAATGAAGGACAATAATTAATTATACCCCTTATTAAAAATAAACTTCGCGAGCTAAAACGATCAAATAAACAACCCACAAAATAAAATAAACCAGATGAAACTAATCCGTGTCTAATTATTAAACACAAAGAACCTATATAGCCATAGTATCTAAAAGTAAAAATTCCACTAATTACTAAACCTATATGACTTACTGATGAATAAGCCACCAAAACCCTTAAATCAGACTGTAATAAACAAAAAAATCTTACATATAAAGATCCTAGAATTCTAACTGAAATAAAAAAATAAGAATAAATACAAACTAAATCTTTAAATAAATAAAGTACACGAATAAGACCATATCCCCCTAACTTTAATATTACCCCTGCTAAAATTATTGATCCAGAAGAAGGTGCCTCAACATGAGCCCTTGGTAACCATAAATGAAAAAAAAATAAGGGTAACTTAACTAAAAAAGAAAAAATAAAAAAAAAAAAATAATATAAATTTGATAAATCTAAATATATACCAAAATAAAAATAACCAAATAAACTATTTAAGCCTAAAATTAACAATAACAAAGGTAAAGAACTAAATAATGTATAAAAAAAAAAATATAACCCTGAAAATACACGCTCAGGCTGATACCCTCACCCATAAATTACTAAAAAAATAGGAATAACACTACATTCAAAATAAAAGTAAAAATTAAAAAATCTTAGTCTTAAAAAACATAAAAATAAAAGTAAAACTATTATTAATATAATAAATTTAAGATAAGAAAAATATAAACCTTTTAAATTTAATAAACTATATAAACTTAAAATAAAAAGTCAAAAAGTTATATATATTAAAAAATAAGAATATTTATCTATACCAAGACTAAAACTAATAAAACTAAAAAAATCATAAAATTCATATTTAGATATAAAACCCATAAATAAAATAAAAAAAATATAAATTATTGTATAAAAATTAATCTTAAATCTAATTAGGGTCAAAAAAAAAATAGAAATAATTAAACTTAACATAATGTGAATCTACTAATATAAGGTAAATTAGCCCTTCGAACTAAATAAACTAATAAAGATAAACCTAAACTAGAATCTACTACACCTATAATTAAGTATACTAAACCTAAACTATTCTCAAAATAAAAAAAATTTAAATAATAATAAAATAAATTCATTAAAGTAATAAAAATAATTTCAATTACAATTAAACTCATTAAGTAATGTTTACGAACAACTATCAATCTAATTAAATTAAAAATAATTATGAAAATAAAAATCATAAGTTTCAGATAAAAATTAATTTAAATTAATTAAATTAATGACTGTATCAAATTTATTCAAATAAGATTAATTTTAAATAGAGGACTAGCAATATTCATAAATCATCCTATTAGTCTAGGAACAATATTAATAATACAATCTATCTCAACAAGTCTATTTATAAACTTATTAACAAAAAACTCTTGAAATTCATTAATTTTATTTATTACATTTAGTAGAGGACTAATAATTATATTTATATACATAGCAAGAATTTCATCTAATGAAAAATTTAAATGATCAATTAAATTAATCTTGATAATTTTTTGTTTTGTATTTATAACCTCAATAATAAAAGAATTTTTATTTATTAATAAATTTAATATAAACGAACAAAATTTGTTTTTTCAAGATAATGAAGAAAAAAAATCTATTATAAAAATTATTGCATCAAATAAAATCTTATTATTTATTACAGTTACACTTATTATTTTAATAATACTTATTAGCATTTCTAACTTAATTAATTCTTTTGAAGGACCACTAAAAAAAACATATGAAAAACAGATATTCTTACAAAAATCTTACATATAAATTTTATATAAAATAATTAATTAAATTTCAATTCTTTTTTTCAAAAAAAAAAAAAAAAAAAAAAAAAAATTCAGTTAAACACATCTGCTTCTTTAATATCCAAAATTAAAATTTTATATAAACCATTAACTGAGTTTAATAGTTTAAAGAAAAACATTGATTTTGTAAATCAAAAATAGAAAAAAACCCTTTAAATTATAAGACTTATGAAAAAAAATTTTAAAATTTTAAATTCTTTCTTAATTAATCTCCCTACACCAAGAAATATTTCTTACTGATGAAATTTAGGATCAATTTTAGGAGTCTGTTTAATAATTCAACTTGTTTCAGGTATTTTTCTATCTATACATTATACCCCAAACATTAAACTAGCATTTAATAGAATAATTCATATCACCCGAGATGTAAATTTCGGATGACTTTTACGTATTACCCACGCTAATGGCGCATCTATATTCTTTTTTTTTATGTTTATCCATACGGGGCGAGGAATTTATTATGGTTCTTTTCTTAAAAAAAAAGTTTGAATTACAGGAACTTTTATTATATTAATTTTAATAGCAACAGCATTTTTAGGGTATGTACTTCCTTGAGGACAAATATCATTCTGAGGTGCTACTGTAATCACTAATTTACTCTCAGCTATCCCATATCTCGGTAATAGAATAGTTACATGAATTTGAGGAGGATTTTCAGTGGAAAACCCTACATTAAACCGGTTTTTTTCATTTCATTTTATTTTACCTTTTATTCTTTGTGTAATTATTATATTCCACTTAATCTTTTTACATGAAAAAGGATCATCTAACCCTCTAGGGTTACCTAATAAAGTTGATAAAATCAGTTTTCATCCTTACTTCACTGTAAAAGATATCTATGGATTTATAATTATAATATTATTTTTTTTATTCATTAATATAAAAACCCCATTTCTATTTAATGACCCTGAAAACTTTATACCAGCTAACCCAATAGTTACACCTCCTCATATTCAGCCAGAATGATATTTTTTGTTTGCTTATGCAATTCTACGGTCTATCCCTAATAAACTTGGGGGAGTTATAGCCCTTTTCCTCTCTATTATTATTATTTTAACTTTACCGTTTACTTCAAATCTTAAATTTAAAAGTTCAAGTATATACCCAATTAAAAAAATTTTGTTTATTATATTTTGTATAACATTTATTTTATTAACTTGAATTGGTGCCAAACCAGTGGAAACCCCATTCATTTTAATTGGTCAATTATTAACAATTACCTATTTTATGTTTTTTTTAATTAACCCTGTTTTAAATAAATTTAATAAATAGTTAAATCAAATGTATATCTTGAAAATATATTTTAAAATTAATTTTTTATTAACTTTACTAGAAAAAATGAAGCTAATATATTAGAATTATGATATTTAAAAAGAAAAAAAAATAATGTAGGGATACAGGTAAATAAATTTTTCAACAAATTATTATTAATTTATCATAGCGAAGACGAGGAAAAGAACCACGAATTCAAATAAAACCAAAATTTATAAATATAATTTTTAAAAAAAAAATTAAAGAAAAGTAATCTGCCCCCAAAAAGATTATAACTAAAATTAGTCTTATAAAAATTATATTTATATATTCAGATAAAAAAATGAACGAAAAATTAAAAGAACTATATTCTGTGTTAAATCCAGAAACTAATTCAGATTCTCCTTCGGAAAAATCAAAAGGAGAACGATTAGTTTCAGCTAAAACACAAGCAAATAAAATTAAAAACAATGGATATCTTATAAATAAAAATCAATTTAATTGTTGTGAATAAAAAAATTTAATTAAATTAAATCCATAAAAGAAAAAAACAAAATTAAATATAATTAAAAATATACAAACCTCATAAGAAATACTCTGAGCAACTGAACGTATACAACCTAAAATAGAATAAGATGAATTTGAAGATCATCTCGATAATAAAATTCTATAAACCATAAAACTTGAACAAGCGATAAAAAACAATAAACCTAAAGATAATCTTAAGAAATTAAATGATAGGGGATATAAACATCATAAATTTATAGAGATTAAAAGTCCTAATAAAGGTATTAAATAATAAATTGTTAAATTTCCAAAATATAAGTAATAAGATTCCCTAGAAAAAAGCTTAATAGCATCTCTAAAAGGCTGCAAAATACCAATATAACCCACCCTTGAAGGACCCCTACGAGCCTGTACAAATCCTAATACCTTACGTTCTAAAAGAACATAAAATGCTACAGAAATTAAAATAAAAATTAATAAAACTAAAAAACTTAAGAAAAACATATACTAACTGTATATTATACATTATTAAATTCTAAGTTTAAAACACTTTTCTGCCAAATTAGCAGAAAATGTTTCTAACTTTAAAGTCCTTTCGTACTAATAAATTATGAATTAAAATAGATAGAAACCAACCTGGCTCACGCCGGTTTGAACTCAAATCATGTAATCTTTTAAAGGTCGAACAGACCTAAAATTCTATTTTCTGCCCCAGAATTCTAGATTAATTCAACATCGAGGTCACAATCAAATTTATATATATGAACTTTACAAATTTATTATGCTGTTATCCCTAAGGTATCTTATTTTATTAACCCTAAATTAAGGTTCAAAATTACATGAAAAAATGGTATAAAACACTAAAGGTTTAAAATTTTAGCTGTCACCCCAACAAAAAATTCTTTAAAATAAAAATTATATCCACATTAATATTGTTATTTAATTAAAATTTAAAGATCTAAAGGGTCTTATCGTCCCATTTTTAAATTTTAGCTTTTTAACTAAAAAATAAATTTCACTTAATTGAATTAATAAAGTTTACTTCTTGTTAAACCATTCATTCTAGACCTCAATTAAAAGACTAATTATTATGCTACCTTTGTACAGTTAAATTACTGCAGCTATTTAAAAAATTCATTGAGCAGGTCAAACTTTCAATAAATAAATTTCTGAAAGAAATGTTTTTGATAAACAGTCAGAAGTTTATATGCTGAATTCATAAAATCAATATTTACCATAAATTTACTAATTAAATCATAATTAATAAAATTGATAATTTAATTAATTAATTTTGTTTTAAATTAAATATAAAATTAAAAAAAAAATATTTTAAAACAAATTTATATAGAAAAAAAATTTTAATCCTACAATTTTCTTATCCAATTAAATTATAAAAATTAAATTAGATTAACCCAATTTAAATTAGTGAAAAAAATTTAGGGGAAAAAAAAATATTAAAATTAAATCACCTAAATTAAATTTATTAACAAAATAACCAGATATCAGATTAAACGATTTTCATTTCAAATCTTAAAAAATTTTTTTAAAATTTTTGTTACAATTAAAACCAAATAGATTTAAGATCTTAAACTTTCGGGAAACCTAAATTTATTAACAAAAATTAATTCACCCTGATACAAAAGGTACAATAAAAAAATTTTCTTCCATAAAAATTCCTTTCAACCCCTCACGGTCTAAGTTTAAATTTATTTTATAAAAATAATTTTAAACAAAAAATAACTTTTAAATAATCTCAACTTAAATAAACCAAATAAAGGTTTCTCAGACAAAACTGAATTGAACAGTTTAAATTAATTATTGTAAAAAATTACTTCGCCATGAATATATCTGCTAGATACATTTTCCAATACATCTACTTTGTTACGACTTGTCTCATTAAATGAGAATGACGGGCGATATGTACATAATTTAGAGCATAATTCAAATAAATAAATAATTTATTTTACTTTTAAATCCAATTTCGCTACAGTATTTAAGTTATGCCCCCACAAACTTTAATTTCTGTAACCCATTTTAATCTAAATATAACTGCACCTTGACCTAAATTAGTTTTTATTAAAAATATAGAAAATTAACCTCAAAGTATACTCATTATAGAGATATACAAGAAAACCTAGATACATAAAATCGTGGTTTATCAATTTAATAAACAGGTTCCTCTAAAAAGTTTAAAAAACCGCCAAATCAATTTAATTTTTTGTATAATCAAATTCCTAAAAAAACCCCCTTTAAATTTAAATAATAGGGTATCTAATCCTAGTTTAAACCCAAAATTTAAGAAAATGTTAATATAACCTAATTCTAATATATTCCACCCCCATAAGAATAATTTAAATTAATTTTATATAGTATCTTCCTAATTTTAAAAATAAAGATTTTAGGATGATGTATAACCGCGAATGCTGGCACATCATTTTACTCCTACAAGTTTAAATCAATTAAAGCTACCCCCCAGTAACTTTCTTAATTTTAAACACTGAAACCCCACAATGTAATTTTTTAAATCAAGCCCCTATTTAAAATTTTACATCTATTTTCGCTTAAAAACCTTTCCCCTTATTTTGATCAATATATTTCTCTT